TTCCAGACAAACCAGTTACAGTAAGACCTGCTGAAACGCGTATGGGTTCGGGGAAAGGATCCCCGGAATATTGGGTAGCTGTTGTTAAACCGGGGCGAATACTATATGAAATGGGTGGAGTAACCGAAAATATAGCTAAAAGGGCTATTTTAATAGCAGCATCCAAAATGCCTATACGCACTCAATTTATTATTTCGGGATAAAAATGTAGAACGTACAGAAATGAGTCTTGGGGATGAAATAAAACCAACTGTTTTTTTTAGACTTAGACAAACAATATTTCTTTGATTTTCTTCACCCTTTGCATTGGAAGACTAGATTCAAAAATTTATATGATTCAACCTCAGACCTATTTAAATGTAGCAGATAACAGCGGGGCTCGAAAATTGATGTGTATTCGAATCATAGGAGCTAGTAATCGGCGATATGCTCATATTGGTGACGTTATTGTTGCTGTGATCAAAGAAGCCGTACCAAATATGCCCCTAGAAAAATCAGAAGTAGTAAGAGCTGTAATTGTTCGTACCTGTAAAGAACTTAAACGTGATAGCGGTATGATAATACGATATGATGACAATGCTGCAGTTGTGATTGATCAAGAAGGAAATCCAAAAGGAACTCGCATTTTTGGGGCAATCCCTCGCGAATTAAGACAATTAAATTTTACTAAAATAGTTTCATTAGCTCCCGAAGTATTATAAAAAAAAGAGATCTGCATTTTTGGGGTATTTGAAGGGAAATAGATTAAGAACTAGATTAATTCGTAGCTTGTGTTTTGCGCATATACCTTGAAAAAATTTATATTCATAAACCAATAAAAAAAACATGTTAATTATATCCAATTTTGGGACGCCAAAAGTTTTAGTTCATCATGGGTAGAGACACTATTTCTGAGATAATAACCTCTATACGAAATGCTGATATGGATAGAAAAAGAGTTGTTCGCATAGCATCTACTAATATTACCGAAAATATTGTTAAAATACTTTTCCGAGAAGGTTTTATCGAAAACGTCAGAAAACATCGAGAAAAAAGCCAAAATTTTTTGGTTTTAACCCTGCGACATAGCAGGAATAGGAAAAGACCCTATAGAAATTTGTTAAATTTAAAACGGATCAGCCGACCCGGTCTACGAATCTATTCTAACTCTCAACGAATTCCTAGAATTTTAGTTGGAATGGGGATTGTAATTCTTTCCACTTCTCGGGGTATAATGACAGATCGGGAGGCTCGACTAGAAGGAATCGGCGGAGAAATTTTATGTTATATATGGTAATCCATTGAATATCCAAATGAAATCCGAAACCTCTTCCTATTTGAGAAAAAGAAAGGGGGGGTGAGTTGTCTAATATCGTTTCTCCTCCATTAGTTGATACCTCAAGGGGGCTTTACCTGGAATGAAAGAACAAAAATGGATTCATGAAGGTTTAATTACGGAATCGCTTCCCAATGGCATGTTCCGGGTTCGGTTAGATAATGAGGATCTGATTCTAGGTTATGTTTCGGGAAAGATCCGGCGTAGTTTTATACGGATACTACCCGGAGATAAAGTAAAAATTGAAGTAAGTCGTTATGACTCAACCAGAGGACGTATAATTTATCGACTCCGAAACAAGGATTCGAAAGATTAGGCAATTTTTATTCAATATGATTCGAGATTAAAAATTTCAAGAAATTTATTTTCTACCAAGAAGTAGATTCAGAATTAAGATAAGGAATGACAAATATGAAAATAAGAGCTTCCGTTCGTAAAATTTGTGAAAAATGTCGTCTAATCCGTAGACGGGGGCGCATTAGAGTAATTTGTCCCAACCCGAGACATAAACAAAGACAAGGATAAAGGGATAATCAGACTCACTAAAGGGCTCAGCGTACAAATAAAGAATGTGTTTTGACTTGAAATGGATATATCCATATATTTCTGACTCATATTTATGAGATGATACAATATGGCAAAAGCTATACCGAGAACAGGTTTACGTAGAAATGTACGTATTGGTGCACGTAAAAGTGCACGTAAAATACCAAAGGGAGTTATTCATGTTCAAGCAAGTTTTAATAATACCATTGTCACAGTTACAGATGTACGAGGTCGGGTCGTTTCCTGGTCCTCGGCCGGCACTTGTGGATTCAATGGTACGAGAAGAGGAACACCCTTTGCCGCTCAAACTGCAGCAGCAAATGCTATTCGTACAGTAGTAGATCAAGGTATGCAACGAGCAGAAGTCATGATAAAAGGTCCCGGTCTCGGAAGAGACGCCGCATTACGAGCTATTCGTAGAAGTGGTATCCTATTAACTTTTGTACGGGATGTAACCCCTATGCCACATAATGGCTGTAGACCTCCGAAAAAAAGACGTGTGTAGAAATAAACAGTGAATGGATTTCAAGAGAAACAAGAGAAATAAATAATTCAATCAAAAAAATATTATTACTATGGTTCGAGAGAAAGTAACAGTATCTACTCGGACACTACAGTGGAAGTGTGTTGAATCAAGAA